GTATGTTATTCAATAGATCAATAGAAAATTCCTCAAATTCCTTATAAGGTGTTTCCATTATTGGCTTCGTAATAGAAAGTAAAGATCTTGGAAAAGTGTGAATCAATGGGTTCTAATAATTCATGAAAGATATTATCATATTCACACATTTCAATTATATGCGAAATCTATAAACTCTTTTTTTGGTTAAAAGTTTTTTTTGTTCGAATCTTTCATTTCATTTCAAGTAATTGGTTGGTCGTACAACGTACAATAAATATACTATAATAAATACAAAATACAAGAATAGATAATATTTAATGAAAGAAAGAGAACATAGTTGGAACAATCAATATTCGTGATGCAACAACGGTTGCATTAGATGCAAAACAAAGGTTCTTTCTTGACCGAACTACAAGTATGGAACTCCATGATATGGAAAGACAGAATATAGAACCTAAAAGGATAATGGAAGTTGTTCGTCTTTGAATCGAGTTGGACCCCCAAACAAGAATAAAAATGAAAGTAAAGGTTTTATTTTTTGATAGATCGTTTCGATATATCGTAGGGCACTTTTTTTCTTCTCATTCGAGATATTATGGGCAATTAACCAACCTATTAATGTACTGAATCCAATGAGTTAAAAAAAATAAGTAAAAGGTAATATCAGGGCGTTCGCCCCCAAATGGATTAGATCCTTTTTATTGAAAAAGAAAAGAAATGATCAAAATTGAAGTTCTTTTCAAATCCAATTTTTTTTTTTTTTATTTTATTCCAAAATTACTTAAATATAATTTCATTTTTGAATGAAGTTACACGACACAGTTCTTATTACTATTACTTTACTCAACTCACGAATTGCACAATGAATCTGTCGATTCGGAATCACAGGACCGATCGATGTCACAGCTGATGAATCAAGAACTTTCAATTGAACTAAACTAATCCTGTCAATTGGTTTTTTCTTACCGTTACTGTTGTATCTGGGAAAAATTGAAACTTAGGTAAGTGTTTTATCAACATATGTAACAAAAGAACATATCTAATTTAGCTCTTTCATGCCTACTATAACTAGTTATTTCGGTTTTCTACTGGCTGCTTTAACTATAACCCCAGCTCTATTGATTGGTTTGAATAAGATACGACTTATTTGAAATGAATTGAATGAACAATTCATAAAAATGAATATTTCTCTGAGATTCCGGGTGTTCCAGGTTCCTTTCCACATCAATTGCCAATTCTTGGTTATTGAGATTCACGGATAATTCAGATTAATATTTAGGGATAGATCTTACCCATCTTTTTATCCCCTCAAAAAACCGAAATGATTGAAGTTTTTCTATTTGGAATCGTCTTAGGTCTAATTCCTATTACTTTGGCAGGATTATTCGTAACTGCATATTTACAATACAGACGTGGTGATCAGTTGGACCTTTGATTGAGTAACATTTCTTTTTTTTTTTGATTGACCTCCTCCCTTCGGGAGGTCAAATTCAAGTTTCAATTAAACTTTTTTTTGTTAAGTTTTTTTATTGTGATTCGACATAACATAAACGGAATCACGCTCTGCAGGATTTGAACCTACGACATCGGGTTTTGGAGACCCGCGTTCTACCGAACTGAACTAAGAGCGCTTTCTTATTACAGGAGATACGACTGTAGTGTAAAGAAAAGGTTTTTTTACCCCCAAACATATCTTGCATACGTATAGTATGCAAAAATGAAAGATTATGTCCAATTTCAATCGATCTTAATTAATCCCTCGTTACTGCCCATAAGAGAAGTAATAGGTAGGGATGACAGGATTTGAACCCGTGACATTTTGTACCCAAAACAAACGCGCTACCAAGCTGCGCTACATCCCTTTTTAAAGTTCTTGTACAGTGTCATTGTACAAAATCCCTGTCTTGTTTTCCACATTGTTATTTTCCCCTCTATCTATATAGAATTTTCTTGTCACTTCTTCTTTTTGGTTTCATATAATAAAATAATTTTATACATCTGAAACCTAACGTATAAAAAAAATTAAAATTTATCTTATCGGCGTATCGTATAAAAAAAAGAATAAAAATTTATCGGAAATGCTCAGGAAGAAGGGGTCATCCTTTTCTTTTTTAGGGACAGGAAAATCTCATCTATCGGTTCATTGTACATATCTATTTTAGTTAGGAATTCCGCGTAAAGTAAAAAAAAAATACAAATGATCTTGAACTACAACATCTGACCATACATATATGTATTACAATAAAGAAGGAGGATTTTCAATGCGAGATATAAAAACATATCTCTCCGTGGCACCTGTGCTAACTACTCTATGGTTTGGGTCTTTAGCAGGTCTATTGATAGAAATTAATCGTTTATTCCCAGATGCCTTGTCATTCCCTTTTTTTTCATTCTAGTTATTAATATGCGAAGAAATGAAGAAAATTAGGGATACGATTCTACGTGACGTGACTAAAATTTCGCCCCTTCCTTTTTTTTTTTTTTTCAGTTCTTTAGGATAGGAGGAGGATAGGAAGGAAAGAAAAAGAAAAAGTGTATTGAACCTCGACAAAAATCTGGTGAATCTAAGATCGAATTTTGGGGAACAGAAATGGAAATGTGTATCCAGATCTAGGGCAGAATCCACGAAATCATAGCATAGAAAGAAGATACTTAAATGAAATATTGGGATTTAAGATAGGAATAATTGATAGTTAGAAAGAAATTGTATTACTTAATTATTACTTTATTATTAATTATTAATTATTACTATTACTCTATTAATATTAATTGTAATTATATAATTACAACACATACAACACAACGAAATCTTTAGAAATAAAAATGGAATTTCAAGTTAGTAATTTCTATTGATTTTCTTATTGATTTTTTTGTTCTTTTATTCTTCTTCAGTTCGGGTCGAAAATAGAAGAAGTTAAGTCGATCCAAAATCAAAAGGGGGTTCATGGCCAAGGGTAAAGATGTCAGAGTCAGAGTTATTTTGGAATGTACCAGTTGTGTCCGAAATGGTGTCAATAAAGAATCGCCGGGTATTTCTAGATATATTACTCAAAAGAATCGACACAATACATCCAGTCGATTAGAATTGAGAAAATTTTGTCGCTATTGTCACAAGCATACGATTCATGGAGAAATAAAGAAATAGATGGAACGGAACGTGTGCGCGATCTTTCCAAGGAACAGGAAGAGGAAGAACTTAACATATTTAGGTTAACATATTTAACTTAACATATATAATATAACATATATAATATACATAATATATACAATACAAATCAAACCCGATTTCATTTTCATATATATATATATACATACATATGATATGTATTATATATGATATGTATAATATAAATGTATAATATAAACGATGCGAATCAAAGCCTATTTCGGTCAGATCTGAAATGAATAAAGAAATAGAATTTTAGAGATAAGGAATAAACCATGGATAAATCCAAGCAACCTTTTCGTAAATACAAGCGATCCTTTCGTAGGCGTTTGTCCCCAATTGGATCGGGGGATCGAATCGATTATAGAAACATGAGTTTAATTAGTCGATTTATTAGTGAACAAGGAAAAATATTATCTAGACGGGTGAATAAATTGACCTTGAAACAACAACGATTAATTACTATTGCTATAAAACAAGCTCGTATTTTATCTTTGTTACCTTTTCTTAATAATGAGAAACAATTTGAGAGAGCCGAGTCGATCCCCAGAACTACTGGTCCTAGAACCAGAAATAAATAAACATACTCCTCAATTGACTCAAAACTCCAATCGGAACTCAAGCTCAGATTGATGTTTTGTTCAAAAGGCCTAGAATCCCGATTTATTTCTTGTGTTATAAGAAATAAAAAATGGGGGAAGAAGAAATCTTTTTTTTTTTTTTATTGAAACATGTTCGTTCATTCCTACTACTTATCTTACTTAATTTTTTTTATTCTATCTTCCCGGAGTTCATTCTCCGGGGAATTCTGTTTCAATTTCAATCATTTCTGTATTTTATTTTATAATATCATATCCTTTATTTGATAATCTGATTGGAAATCATGTAAAGACAATTCTTATTTGATATAGATATTTGCGCAAGTATTTTACGATTAAGAAGCAATTGCTTCTTGTACAGATTTCGTATTAATCTACTATAATTATAGAATACCTTATTCTCACGAATTACTGCATTTATTCGAGTGATCCACAAACTACGAAAATCCCTCTTTTGCCTGCCTCTATCTCGATGAGAGGAAACCAAAGCTCTCATTTTCTGTTGAGTAGTCGTTCGAGTAAGTCTTGAATGAGCCCCAATAAAGGTTGATGCAAATAAACGAATTTTTGTTCGACGTTTCCGAGCTGTATATCCTCGTCTAACTCTGGTCATTGAATCAAATTAAACCTTAATGAATAACTAATTGATTTCTCTTCTTTCAGTCATCCTTTACCCCCCGTCAATTAATAACAAAACGGATTATTCCGATATATAAAATATAAATTCCAATGGCTTTTGCTACTATGACTTTCCCCAACCACGATTTTTTATTCCTTCCAGGCATTTCACCTGGAAATAAGAAATTCTAACGATACCAAATAAAAAAAAAATAGTGGGTTCCATCGTTTCTATGGTTACTTTTTTTTTTAAACGGTGAGGTCCTCTCTATACACCGGAGCCTCTTCTTTCATTTTATCAAATGTTATTGTTAACTTGTATAGTTCACACTCTTTGGCTCTACCCATCAATTATACAGTAATAGTTCTTTTCACAATAAGAGTTATCCATACAGTGACGGCATTTAATTATGAAAGTTGGCTAGGTAGCTGACCCTGTTAGTCCGTTCTTTCAAGAATAGGAGTATAACCTTTTTGCTTCTTATAATACCATTTCCTCCGCTTAATGGATAACCATTTGCCCCCAATGGGGAATTGCTTTTCATCTCAAATCTAGGTGATTGGATTTGCACCAATGTAAACCATAAATTCCAAACACAATATAGGTATATGATAGATCTTCTCTATCTATCCTTTTCATTGGTACTGGTCATTGATACTGGAAAATTGTCTCATTTGTTCGAACTCATGATCTGAACGAGTCGCACATACACCCTAGTGCATGTTCCTCGACGCTGAGGACATCCTCTAAGAGCGGGAGATTTCGTGACATTTCTTATTGGCTGTCTTGTGTTTCTAATAAGTTGTTTAATAGTTGGCATGTCGTATGTATATATAGAATTCTAGAATGGAATGGGTTGGTTTAGATCGATCTTAACCTGATGATTGATGATCATGAATTTTTTTTTTCTATTCAATATCAAATCGCAGAAAATTCGAATTATGGTTTGAAATGGATTTACATGAAATCCCTAGTATTTTCATTTTCGACCGCTACAAGATCAACAATGCCATGAACTTGGGCTTCTGTTGCTGACATAAAAACATCTCTTTCCATGTCTTCGGATACAACCCATAAAGGATTACCCGTTCTTTGTACATAAACCTTTGTGAGGGTTTCGCGAAGTTTCAGTAGTTCTTCCGCTTCCAGGATAAATTCGCCTGCTTGTGCCTCATAAAAAGAACTAGCAGGTTGGTGAATCATAACCCTGATGATATTGATATAGCATCATGAAGGGTTCTTCTATCTTGCATGATTGGGCTAAAGTAAGGGATAAAAAAAATATAAGAAAAAAGAATAGAATTGTACAACCGTACAGGCATCTTTTGTGCATACGGCTCTACAATGGAATTTACTTTTTCTTTTTCTTCTCTTCTATTCTATTGAAGAAAGAAATAGAATCCATCCGATCCGGATCGTTGAATGATCCATTTACCACCCTTCCTTTCGTAGGAGTAAAAAAAATACTATGATGGTTCTGTTGCTTTATATATTTATTTTGTCTGTGATTTAGCAATCCCAAAGTTCCTTTCTGATACGATCAAATAAGGAAAAAATGATCTTTTTTTTTTTTTTCATTTTTGTACTTTTTCTTTCATAACATAAATATCAGAAAGAGAATTCTGGTGTGAAAAAGAATGGTTTGTGACGCTGAAATGTACCCCCGACACATAAGATCAAATCCGAAATGACCTCTATTTCATACTACTATCTCGACATAAAATCTCATGTTATGAAAAAAACAATAATGGTTTGCTCATATCGAACTCGAAGTGCCATGCTATTATTACTTATTATTTTATTCATATTCAATATGGCGAAGGCATAGTCTTCCTTTTTTTTTTTTTTTCAAATAAAAAAACTCATTGGCGCCAAGCGTGAGGGAATGCTAGACGTTTGGTAATTTCTCCTCCGACCAGAATGAAAGATCCCATTGAAGCGGCTAATCCCATGCATATTGTATGCACATCGGGTGGCACAAATTGCATAGTATCATAAATGGCTATTCCTGGTATTACCCATCCGCCGGGAGAGTTTATAAATAAATAAAGATCCCTAGTATCATCTTCTATACTGAGATATACCATGAGACCAACAAGTTGATTCGAGATCTCGTTATCAACTTCTTGGCCTAAAAAAAGTAATCTTTCTCGATGAAGTCGGTTGATTAGGACAAAATTGGTTCCCTTAGGAACCGTACGTGCACCTTTGGATGCATACGGTTCAAAAAAAATTGCGAAAAAAAGAATCAATGTGTCGATTCCAGTTCTATTTCTTTTTTTTTGTAACAGGTTTTTGTTTTTCTAATGAAGGGGGTTTTCTTCTTCTATTTTTCAAAAAACATAAGATGAGTTTTTGTTCCCTTACCTATAAAAAAAAAAAAGAATTCACTGAACTTATTGAACTAACCTCTCATTGATGTATTGTTTCATCGAGATTCAAATCACGATGTCATTTTATTGTTCCTGAATGGGCCCTTTCCATTTTTTTAGGTTCATGTTTGTTCTACTCCGGGAAAAGATCTGCCCGAATTCTATTTGTACATATAGGGCAAATGATCTCAGTACCACTTTTTTTGTTACGACTTCTTTTTCAATTTGTTTCATGTCTTCTCCAAACTATTCGATGTATTCATCATACTACTCCATTGGTTGGCAGTTTGAGATCGCTCCTATAGTAAGTATAAGAATCGTTTATGATACAAGTGGTAATCGTACATATATTATCAATTTGTTACCAATTTGGTATTTTCTGAACGGAGCCTGGAGACTTTTTTTTATCAGTCCAAGTCAACCATAAATTCTTCTAATTGATAATATTGATCCCCAATATAAATTGATCTAATTGTACTTCACGCTCCAAATGATTGATGGTTCACTCAATCTCAATACAATATTTCTTGGGCGAAACAGAGGATATCTCGATCGGGGGAGAGAACGGGTAAATCCCATATGACCCAATATGTCTGACAAGTCGCACTATACGTCAACCCAAACTGCATCTTCCTCTCCAGGACTCCGAAAAGGTACTTTTGGAACACCAACGGGCATTAAATTAAAGAAAAAAAATTAAGTACTATACTTCACTTTAATATGGAAACGTAACAATGGGTTTATTGTCTTCATCCTTTTTTCTGTTTATTCTATTTTCTAGATAGATTGATTGGAAGGTTTATAGAGTAAGATAGAATGAATAAAGAAAAATTTTAACGAACGGAGCAATCGATCGTTCGAATGATAAACAAGTATCTATGCATTCGTTCCCACAAAATGGTACCAATTCTCCCATTGCGTATTGGTACTTATCGGGTATAGAATAGATCTGCTTCTCTTTGTTCTTATGAACAGAATTGTTCCGTTATTTTCAATGGAACGGAATAAATATTAATTCTTTTTCATACAGAATCCACTGAAAAGGTTAGGTACTTAGGTACATAGTATAGTCCTTTCCAATGCGATAAAATAAGGTGACATAGTGTCTATTTATCTTTGATAAAGGGGTATTTCCATGGGTTTGCCTTGGTATCGTGTTCATACTGTCGTATTGAATGATCCCGGTCGATTGCTTTCTGTCCATATAATGCATACAGCTCTAGTTTCTGGTTGGGCCGGTTCGATGGCTCTATACGAATTAGCGGTTTTTGATCCCTCTGACCCTGTTCTTGATCCAATGTGGAGACAAGGTATGTTCGTTATACCCTTCATGACTCGTTTAGGAATAACCAATTCGTGGGGTGGTTGGAGTATTTCAGGAGGAACTATAACGAATCCGGGTATTTGGAGTTATGAAGGTGTCGCAGGGGCACATATTGTGTTTTCTGGCTTGTGCTTCTTGGCAGCTATCTGGCATTGGGTGTATTGGGATCTAGAAATATTCTGTGATGAGCGTACGGGAAAACCTTCTTTGGATTTGCCCAAGATCTTTGGAATTCATTTATTTCTCTCAGGGGTGGCTTGCTTTGGCTTTGGCGCATTTCATGTAACAGGTTTGTATGGTCCTGGAATATGGGTGTCCGATCCTTATGGACTAACTGGAAAAGTACAATCTGTAAATCCAGCGTGGGGCGCGGAAGGTTTTGATCCTTTTGTTCCGGGAGGAATAGCCTCTCATCATATTGCAGCGGGTACATTGGGCATATTAGCAGGTCTATTCCATCTTAGTGTCCGTCCGCCTCAACGTCTATACAAAGGATTACGTATGGGAAATATTGAAACTGTACTTTCTAGTAGTATCGCTGCTGTTTTTTTTGCAGCTTTCGTTGTTGCTGGAACTATGTGGTATGGTTCAGCAACTACCCCAATCGAATTATTTGGTCCCACTCGTTATCAGTGGGATCAGGGATACTTTCAGCAAGAAATATATCGAAGAGTTAGCGCCGGACTAGCCGAAAATCTGAGTTTATCGGAAGCTTGGTCTAAAATTCCCGAAAAATTAGCTTTTTATGATTACATTGGTAATAATCCGGCAAAAGGGGGATTATTCAGAGCAGGTTCAATGGACAACGGGGATGGAATAGCTGTTGGATGGTTAGGACACCCCGTCTTTAGAGATAAAGAAGGGTACGAGCTTTTTGTACGTCGTATGCCCACTTTTTTTGAAACATTTCCGGTAGTTTTAGTAGATGGAGACGGAATTGTGAGAGCCGATGTTCCTTTTAGAAGGGCAGAATCAAAGTATAGTGTTGAACAAGTAGGTGTAACTGTCGAGTTCTATGGTGGCGAACTCAATGGAGTTAGTTATGGTGATCCTGCTACTGTAAAAAAATACGCTAGACGTGCCCAATTAGGTGAAATTTTTGAATTAGATCGGGCTACTTTGAAATCTGATGGTGTTTTTCGTAGCAGTCCAAGGGGTTGGTTCACTTTTGGGCATGCTACGTTTGCTTTGCTCTTCTTTTTTGGACACATTTGGCATGGTGCTAGAACCTTGTTCAGAGATGTTTTTGCTGGTATTGATCCAGATTTGGATGCTCAAGTGGAATTTGGAGCATTTCAAAAACTTGGGGATCCAACTACAAGGAGACAAGTAGTCTGATACAACATTGCTCTGGTATCTTTCGCCTCTATTTTTTTGATTTGATATAAGGTACCGGAGAAATCTTGATTTGAATCACCATTTATTCTTTGACTCTTTACTTTTCTTTATATGGTAAATGATCCCAAATGAATAGGTGTGGAAGCTATAATTGTAAACCACGATCGAATCTATGGAAGCATTGGTTTATACATTCCTTTTAGTCTCGACTTTAGGGATAATTTTTTTCGCTATCTTTTTTCGAGAACCGCCTAAGGTTCCGACTAAAACTAAAAAAATGAAATAATTTTTCATTATCTCAATTGAAGTAATGAGCCTCCCAATATGGGAGACTCATTACTTCAACTAGTCCCCGTGTTCTTCGAATGGATCTCTTAGTTGTTGAGAGGGTTGCCCAAAAGCGGTATATAAGGCATACCCAGTAAAGCTTACAAGTAAACCAGATATGGAGATGGCGACTAGGGTTGCTGTTTCCATTTTTAGATAATTTCAAGATCACAATGGATCTACGATAAGATCGTTTATTTACAACTACAACGAAATGGTATACAAAGTCAACAGATCTCAACCAATGAATAGTATTTTATGGCTACACAAACCGTTGAGGGTAGTTCTAGATCTGGGCCAAGACGAACTACTGTAGGGAATTTATTGAAACCATTGAATTCGGAATATGGTAAAGTAGCACCGGGCTGGGGGACTACACCACTTATGGGGGTCGCAATGGCTCTATTTGCGATATTCCTATCTATTATTTTGGAAATTTATAATTCTTCCGTTTTACTGGATGGAATTTCAATGAGTTAGGTTCATAAGAACTAGAAAGTCCTAGTTTTTCAATCAAAAAAATTACTTTACTTAACTTAAGAAAGACTCGGATTTCTAGACCATTCTGGTAGTTCGACCGTGAGATTTATTTGTTTCGGTATTTCCGGAATATGAGTGTGTGACTTGTTATAATCGATCCTATTGATAATACAGAAAATGGGCCTGTCATCTCTATCAAGATGATTCTACCTCGTCGGATATTTATTCTAGTATCTGGAGCACGGAATATATAGAATAGATCAAGAAAAGAAATATTTGAACTATGATTCATACCTACTATTTACTATTCAGACTTCGCAACCGGACTCAAAAAAAAATTCAAATAGGTATTTCCTAAATCAAACGATTTTTCTTCTTTCAGTTTGAACAAAGGACAAATGTTTCTCTAGATTTTGTTGAGTCATTACATCCATTCATTGAATAAGTGATCATCAAACGGTTCTTACTCAAAGAACCTTTGAGTTTAGCTTGAGGCTTTGCTTGATTAAATCATCGTGGTTCTAGTATGAATCTGAGGTTTCAATTGATTCATAGGGTCTCAACAAGGGAATCCCTATCAATAGCAAAACTATTGTTAATCTGCATTACGCACAAAAAACAACAAATCAAATAACAAATAAAAAAATAAATAGGGAAGAGAAGATTCAAGAGGCCTGTAACGATCAACATAAAGAAAGACGGATGAGCCAACTTGATATTTTTGGCATTATCATCACAAAGAAGAGATTCCGGATTTTTGTTACTTCGTATCTTTGGGGCAAATCGAATCAAGTGACTAAGAAGTTTTGAACTTTCTATTACAGATCCGTTGAAATCAGTATTTGTGTGTTTCCGCTTGAGCCGTACGAGATGAAATTCTCATATACGGTTCTCAGAGGGGGAATTCCTTTGGATTACCTATCTCAATAAGGTATATGATTGGTTTGAGGAACGTCTCGAGATTCAGGCGATTGCGGATGATATAACTAGTAAATATGTTCCTCCTCATGTCAACATATTTTATTGTTTAGGGGGGATCACACTTACTTGTTTTTTAGTACAAGTAGCTACAGGTTTTGCTATGACTTTTTACTATCGTCCAACCGTTACAGAAGCTTTTTCCTCTGTTCAATACATAATGACTGAGGCCAATTTTGGTTGGTTAATTCGATCAGTTCATCGATGGTCAGCAAGTATGATGGTTCTAATGATGATCCTGCACGTATTTCGTGTATATCTCACAGGTGGATTTAAAAAACCCCGCGAATTAACTTGGGTTACAGGTGTGGTTTTAGCTGTATTGACTGCATCTTTTGGTGTAACTGGTTATTCCTTACCTCGGGACCAAATTGGTTATTGGGCAGTAAAAATCGTGACAGGTGTACCTGAAGCTATTCCTGTAATAGGATCGCCTTTGGTAGAGTTATTACGTGGAAGTGCTAGTGTGGGCCAATCCACTTTGACTCGTTTTTATAGTTTACACACTTTTGTATTGCCTCTTCTTACTGCCGTATTTATGTTAATGCACTTTCCAATGATACGTAAGCAAGGTATTTCGGGTCCTTTATAGAGAAGACAGATCATAGATATTTGTAATTGATCATATATCATATCGGGAAGGAACAATACTATTTCATTGCTACAAATATGGATTCATTGCTACAAATATGGATTATTGAAAAAATAAGACATGTTATTTGGATACTTCTCTTCAACTCCGAAGTATTGTATTTCTTAATTGATACGAATAGTTGAAGTGGATTTTCCGAAGAGAGGATGGATTATGGGAGTGTGTGACTTGAACTATTAATTGGGCCATGCAGATATATGATTTTATCCGCCACGTTGGAATTCATAACCAAATGTGTCTCCGCATCCAACCACCACGTAAGTCCCCTATGTAGCAGAGGATAGGCAGGTTCGCTTGAGGAGAATCTTTTCTATGATCATACCCGAATCATGTCATGCATGAACAGGCTCCGTAAGATCCCGTAGAATAGAATAAGTGATGTGGCATGATCCAATGTTCTATCTATTCCACTTACTTAATTTTATTTATAGTGTAGAAATGCATTCATTTCCTCTGCATCGATCCCGATCTATGATACTATCGGAGTGAAATAAGGGATCTAAGGAAGAACAGCGGCTAGACTTTATTAGTAACAAGTAAATACTTTGTATGTAAGAAAATCGAGATGTTGTGGGGATAAACACCAATCAAAAGACATGAGACAATCCAAAAAGCACTTGATCATGATCAAATTTGTAAGCCTACTTGGGTATTGAGCATTTA